TATAGCTTAGGGGTAAAGCACTGTTTCGGTGCGGGCTGGTAATTCGGTACCAAATCGACGCAAACTAAGAATACTAAGTGTATAGCTAACCAGTAAGACTATGGGGGATAAGCTCCATTGTCAAGAGGGAAACAGCCCAGATCACCAGCTAAGGCCCCTAAATAATTACTAAGTGGTAAAGGAGGTGGGAAGACTTAAACAACCAGGAGGTTTGCTTAGAAGCAGCAATCCTTTAAAGAGTGCGTAATAGCTCACTGGTCGAGTAATCCTGCGCCGAAAATGAACGGGACTAAGTAATTTGCCGAAGCTGTGAGATATTAAAATATCGGTAGGGGAGCGTTCTGTTATAGATTGAAGCGTTAGCGTAAGCGGGCGTGGACGAAGCAGAAGTGAGAATGTCGGCTTGAGTAGCGAAAACATGGGTGAGAATCCGATGCCCTGAAAACCTAAGGTTTCCTCCGGAAGGCTCGTCCGCGGGGGGTAAGTCAGGACCTAAGGCGAGGCTGAAAAGCGTAGTCGATGGACAATAGGTTAATATTCCTATACTATTCTTTATTGGTAACGAGGGACGAAGACAGCTAGACTAGCCAAATATTGGTTATTGGTTTAAGTGTACGAGGTGTTGATAAGTAGAGAAAATACTTTGAGCTGAGTCATGAATACGGAATAACGTGCGCGTTATATGAAGTAGTTGATGTTATACTTCCAAGAAAAGCTTGCACTGCCATAAATAAAGAATACCTGTACTCTAAACCGACACAGGTGGGTTGGTAGAGTATACCAAAGGGCGCGAGATAACTCTCTCTAAGGAACTCGGCAAAATAACCCTGTAACTTCGGGAGAAGGGGTACCTATTAGGTTGCAATAACAAGGTCCAAGCGACTGTTTACCAAAAACACAGGTCTCCGCTAAGTTGTAAGACAACGTATGGGGGCTGACGCCTGCCCAGTGCCGGAAGGTTAAAGAAGTTGGTTAGTTTTTTAACGACGCTGATAACTGAAGCCCCGGTGAACGGCGGCCGTAACTATAACGGTCCTAAGGTAGCGAAATTCCTTGTCGGGTAAGTTCCGACCCGCACGAAAGGCGTAACGATTTGGACACTGTCTCAGAGAGAGACTCGGTGAAATAGACTTGTCTGTGAAGATGCGGACTACCTGCACCAGGACAGAAAGACCCTATGAAGCTTTACTGTAACTTGAAATTGGCTTCGGGTTTTATTTGCGCAGCATAGGTGGGAGGCTTTGACGTTACTCTTACGGGAGTAATTGAGCCATCAGTGAGATACCACTCTAATAAAACTAGAATTCTAACCCTGTATCGTTAGCCGGTCAGGGGACAGTTTCAGGCGGGCAGTTTGACTGGGGCGGTCGCCTCCTAAAAGGTAACGGAGGCGTACAAAGGTTTCCTCAGATCGGTCAGAAATCGATTGAAGAGTGTAAAGGCATAAGGAAGCTTGACTGTGAGACCTACAAGTCGAACAGAGACGAAAGTCGGTCTTAGTGATCTGGCGATATTGAGTGGAAAAGTCGTCACTCAACGGATAAAAGTTACTCTAGGGATAACAGGCTGATCTCCCCCAAGAGTTCACATCGACGGGGAGGTTTGGCACCTCGATGTCGGCTCATCGCATCCTGGGGCGGTAGTACGTCCCAAGGGTTGGGCTGTTCGCCCATGAAAGCGGTACGTGAGCTGGGTTCAGAACGTCGTGAGACAGTTCGGTCCATATCCGGTGTAGGCGTTAGAGTATTGAGAGGATTCTTCTTTAGTACGAGAGGACCGAGAAGAACATACCGCTGGTGTACCAGTTATCATACCAATGGTAAACGCTGGGTAGCTACGTATGGAAAGGATAACCGCTGAAAGCATCTAAGTGGGAAGCCCACCTCAAGATGAGTACTCTTATTGTGAAAGCAAGTAAGATCACGGCAAGACTAGCCGTTACAGAACCGCTCTTTTAAGAACGGTTTGCAAATAGGCATCAAGTAGAAGTATAGTAATATATTAAGCTGAGATGTACTAATAGATCGAGGACTTGAACTTTTTTCTAGCTTTAAAAAATATTGTCTTGGTGTTTAAAGGATAGTGGAACCACATTGATCCATTTCGAACTCAATGGTGAAACGCTATAACAGTTACAATACTTAAGGAGGAGTCCTTTGGGAAGATAGCTTATGCCAGGACTTTTATATTTGAATTAGAGTTAAAAAAATAAAATAGTATCAAGAAATTTGAAAAACTATTACTTAGGGTTATATAATTTTTATTCAATGGAATACGCAATTATAGAAGCCAGTGGGCGTCAATTTTGGGTAGAACCTAAAAAATTTATTGAGTTTAATAGATTAATTCTTAAAATCGGTAGTACTATTTTAATCCGACGAGTTTTATTTGTTAAACAGAAAACAAATACTCTTATCGGTCAACCCTATTTAAACAATGTCGTAGTAAAAGGAGTAGTGAGTAAACATTTTTTAGGGCCAAAAATCCTTGTGTTTAAGATGAAACCCAAAAAGAAATATCGTAAAAAGATTGGACATAGACAAAAATTAACTAGATTATTAATTAATAAGATTGAATAATTTTATTTACAATTTAACTTATATGTCGATTACTTTAATTGATATATTTACTATATTAATTTAGTTCTAAAATATAAATTTGGAGTATAAATAATTGTGTCTATTGGAATATTTGGAAATAAAATTGGCATGACGCAAGTTTTTGATAAAGACGGTTTAGCTTTGCCTGTAACTGTAGTACGTATTGGTTCATGTTTTATTACTCAAATTAAAACGGAAAAACTTAATGGGTATAATGCAGTTCAAATTGGGCATTCAAAAGGGCGAACTTTAAACCTAAAAAAACCTGAATTAGGACACTTAAAAAAAAATGGGTTACCACCTTTATCTGATTTGTGTGAATATAAAGTTATGGATTTAGAAAATTACTCATTAGGCCAAGTATTAAATGTTAATCATTTTGAGATTGGTCAATTTGTTAATGTTACTGGAAAATCTATAGGTAAAGGGTTTAGTGGAAACCAAAAAAAACATAAATTTAAACGTGGACCAATGACTCACGGTTCTAAAAACCATAGAGCTCCAGGTTCAATAGGGCCAGGAACGACACCAGGTCGAGTGTTTCCAGGAAAACTAATGGCAGGACAATTAGGAGCAAAAAAGATTACTGTATCAAAACTAGAAATTTTAGGGATTGATCCAAAACAAAATCTTTTAATTTTAAAAGGTAATGTACCGGGTAAACCTGGTAATTTACTAAATATTGTTCGTTCAAATTAAATTTTAATAATAAACTAAAAAATTATTTATGATTTTACAAAAAATTCTTACTTTTCCTGTTAAAATTTTAACAGGAGAAGAAAGTGGAGATGAGGTAACATTAACTTTAAAATTGAAAGAAGCAACTCATACAATTAACTATGTTATTCAACGTGCCTATTTAACACAAAGGTCTAATGAAAGACAAGGTACTGCCAATACATTAACTAGAGCAGAAGTAAAAGGTGGGGGTCGTAAACCTTGGAGACAAAAAGGTACTGGAAGAGCTCGTGCAGGTTCAAATAGATCACCTTTATGGAAAGGTGGAGGAGTTTCTTTTGGTCCAAAACCAAAATTGTATTCTAGTAAGCTAAATCGTAAGGAATGGCAATTAAGCTTAAGAAGTTTATTAAGTGCTAAAAAAAAAGATATTACAATAATAGATAATTTTAATTTTTTAGAATACAAAACTAGTAAGATTATTAAAATATTAAATAGTTTTGGTATCAATTTATTCGAAAATACATTAATTGTTGTCCCAAAAATAGAAGAAAAATTAATTAAATCTACTCGAAATATAAAAACAATTAAGTTAATAGTTGCAAATAACTTAAACTTAAAACAAGTTTTATTAGCTAAAAATTTATTGATTACTAAAGATAGTTTAAAAACAATTGAGGAAACTTATAATGGCTAGAATAAAATTTAGTTCAAGTATTGATTTGATCAAATACCCTGTTACGACTATTAAAACAAACTTATTATTAGAAAATAACCAATACACATTCTTAGTAGATCCCAAATTAACTAAAGTTAGTATAAAAAAGGTAATTGAGTTTTTATTTGATGTAAGTGTTATTAAAGTTAATAGTTGTAACTTACCTAAGAAAAAACGTCGTGTGGGTCAATTTACAGGTGTTAGACCTCGTTACAAAAAAGTAATTGTGAAATTAGCAAAGGATAATAAAATTGATCTCTTTTCTACTAACTAATAACATAACTATCAAATAAAGAGGAAGAGGAATAATATTTATGGCTATTCGTATTTGTAAAGTTTATACTGTTGGTACAAGAAATACTGTTTTTTCTTCTTTTGATGAAATTACTAAGACAAAACCAGAAAAAAAGTTAATTGGTAGAAATCATCGAAAAAAAGGTCGTAATAACCAAGGTTTAATTACAACACGTCACCATGGTGGTGGTCATAAAAGAAGATATCGTATTATAGATTTTAAACGTAAAAAACATGACATTTTAGGCAATGTTTTTTCTATTGAATACGATCCTAATCGTAACGCTAGGATTGCATTAATCCATTATGAAAATGGTGATAAAACTTATATAATTTGTCCGGATTCTTTAAAAATTGGCAGTAAAATAATGTCTGGCCCAAATGCGCCTGTTGAAATTGGTAATGCATTACCTTTAGAAAACATACCTTTAGGTACCTCTATTCACAATATAGAATTGTCTTATAATAAAGGTGGTCAAATTGTTCGAGCAGCAGGAACTTCAGCAAGAATTTTAGCAAAAGAGAATAACTATGTAACAGTACGTTTACCTTCTAAAGAAATTAGGATTGTTCATAAAAGTTGTTATGCAACAATTGGTATCGTAAGTAATCGAGATAGTAATAATATTAAGTTAGGGAAAGCAGGTCGTAAACGTTGGTTGGGTATTAGGCCAACAGTGCGTGGTTCTGTTATGAATCCTTGCGACCATCCACATGGGGGGGGAGAAGGCCGCGCAACTATTGGACGTCCTAAAGCTTATACTCCTTGGGGTAAAGCTGCACTTGGTGTTAAAACAAGAAAAAAAGAGAAGTATAGTGATATTTATATAGTTCGTTCTAGAGTATAAGACTAACTGTTCTTTTAATTATTTTTATAATTTTATCTTCAAATAAATTTATGGCAAGATCTTTTCGTAAAGGACCTTTTATAGCTTATCATTTGCTACAAAAAATTGAAAAAATGAATGAAACGGGGAAAAAAACCTCAATTAAGACTTGGTCACGCTCATCTATGATTATTCCAGCGATGATCGGCCATACAATTTCAGTATATAATGGTAAAAAGCATATCCCACTTTTTATATCTGACCAAATTATTGGTCATAAACTTGGAGAATTTATACCAACTAGAAACTTTCGTTCACATATAAAAAGTAGTGATAGACGTACAAAAAAGAAATAAATATTTAACAAATAAATGAAAAATAAACAAACAGCAAAAGCTATCAGTAAATATATTAGAATATCATCACATAAAGTTCGACGTGTTTTAGATCAGATTCGTGGGCGTTCATATTTAGAAGCTTTAATGCTATTACAATTTATGCCTTATAGGGCTTGTGGGCCAATTTGGCAAGTATTAAACTCAGCCGCTGCAAATGCTGAAAATAATAATGGTTTGAATAAAGAAGATCTAATTGTTAAAACAGTTTTTGCTGATCAAGGTCCAGTATTACGTAGGTTTAGACCACGTGCACAAGGTAGAGGTTATCAAATTCGTAAACCAACTTGTCATATTACTATAATTTTAGAACCTAATACTTAATATATTCATAAATAAATTTTTAATAAAACTAATACGAGACTAGATTATGGGACATAAAACACATCCTTTGGGTTTTAGACTGGGAATTATACAAGAAGATAGATCATTATGGTATAGTGGAACAAATTCTTATATTTCCTTTTTAAAAGAAGATTATACTATAAGAGAATATATCTCTAAATTTTTGATTTCAAATAACGTCGGTTATTCGGGGATTACTAAACTTATTATTAAACGTAACGAGACAAAAAAAAGACTCTATATTGAAATACAATCTGTAGTACCTGGTCGTATTGTAGGTAAATCAGGATCATTATTAAGAACATTAGATCAAGAACTTAGTGCACTTCTAAAAAACAAAAAAGTTTTAATAAACATTGTTGAAATTACAAAACCATATACAGAAGCTAATATATTAGTTGACGTTTTAGTAAAAAAACTAGAGGAACGAGTTTCATTCAGAAAGTGTATCCGAGAAATCCTTCGACGCTATAGAACAGAAGATGAACTAAAAGGAATTAAAGTTCAAATAGCCGGTCGTTTAAATGGCGCGGAGATTGCGAGAACAGAATGGGTGCGTGAAGGACGTGTTCCGCTTCAAACATTACGTGCTAATATTGACTATTCGTATAAAGTTGCTCAAACAACTTATGGCATCTTAGGAATTAAAATATGGCTTTTTAAAAATGAGATATTAGCGAAAAAATTTATTTAATAACATTACAAAATTTAAGAAAATGCTTAGCCCTAAAAAAACAAAATTTCGAAAACAACACCGTGGTAGATTAAAAGGGAAAGCCTCAAGGGGAAATAAAATTAGTTTTGGTGATTATGCTATCCAAGCATTAGAACCTACTTGGTTAACGTCCCGTCAAATCGAAGCTACAAGAAGAACAATTACGCGATATACAAAACGTGGTGGTAAGTTATGGATAACGGTTTTCCCAGACAAACCAGTAACTGCCAGAGCCGCGGAATCAAGAATGGGCTCAGGGAAAGGATCAGTTGAATATTGGGTAGCTGTAGTTAAACCTGGAACTATTTTGTTTGAATTAAGCGGTGTTCCTTTAAAACTTGCAAAAGAAGCAATGATAATTGCGTCTTATAAGTTACCAATTAAAACAAAATTTCTTATAAATTAAAGAAGAAAGTATACCTATTATGAGTCTACCAAAAATCGATGAAATTAAAAACTTAGAGAAAAATGAGTTAGAAAATGAGATTTTAAATATAAAAAAACAATTGTTTAAATTACGTTTACGTCGTGGAGCAAAACAATCTTTTAAATCACACCAATTTAAACATGGAAAACATAGGTTAGCACAGTTATTAATGATACAAAAAAGTAATTAGAAAATTATCTTAAGGAATAATGATTTATGGTTAAACTGCAGAGACTTGGTATTGTAATAAGCAATAAAATGCAAAAAAGTGTTGTTGTTGCTGTTGAGTATCGTTATAAACATAAGTTTTATTCAAAAATTATAGTTAGAACAAAACGTTATTTAGCACATGATGCAAAGGATATTTGTAATATTGGGGATGAGATATTATTAGAGGAAAGTAGACCATTAAGTAAGAAAAAACGTTGGATAGTAAAAAAAATACTAAATAAAGCAGTAATCGTTAATTAAGGTTTTAAAATTTATTATGATACAACCACAAACGTATTTAACAGTAGCAGATAATACAGGTGCAAAAAAAATTATGTGCATTCGTGTACTAGGTGGTCGTCGCAAATATGCAAAACTTGGTGATATTATTATTGGGGTTGTAAAGGAAGCAACGCCAAATATGCTAACTAAAAGATCTGATATTGTTAAAGCTGTCGTTATAAGAACAAAAAAAGCTGTTTTACGTAAGGATGGCACTAGTATTAGTTTTGATGATAATGCAGCCGTTATTATTAACATGGATAAAAATCCAAAAGGTACAAGAATTTTTGGCCCGATTGCAAGAGAAATTCGTGATAAAGATTTTACTAAAATTGTTTCATTAGCCCCTGAGGTTATTTAAATGAAGAAAAAAGCTACTTTAAAAATGAAGGTACACGTAAAAATAGGGGAAAAAGTAAAAATAATTTCTGGTCAAGAAAAAGGAAAAGTAGGCCTTGTAAAAAAAATCATAAAACAAGAAAACAAACTTATTATTGAAGGTATAAATATAAGGATTAAACATGTTAAGCCTACTCGTCCTGAAGAGAATGGCGAAATTAAAAGGATTGAATTTCCCATCCATAGTTCAAATGTAGCACTTTACCAGGAGTAATATTTTATGATAAATGATAATGAAATTGAGGCAAAAAATTTAAAATTTTTATACAAAGATTTAGTATTCCCTAATTTAGTTAAACAATTTAACTATAAGAATAATCATCAAGTTCCAAAATTAGTTAAAATTCAGCTAAATCGCGGGTTAGGTGTAGATGGTCAAAATAACAAAACATTACAAAAGTCTGTTGATGAAATGCGTTTAATCACAGGACAACAGCCAATATTAACAAAAGCAAAGAAATCTATAGCAGGTTTTAAAGTTCGAGAAGAAATGGTTTTAGGTATAACGGTAACCCTTAGAAGTAAAAAAATGTATGCTTTCTTAGAAAAATTAATTCATCTGGTTTTACCAAGAATTAGAGATTTTAGGGGGTTAAGTTTAAAAGGTTTTGACCGCAATGGTAATTATAATTTTGGATTAAAAGAGCAATTGGTATTTCCTGAAATTAGCTATGAAAATGTAGACCAAATAAAAGGCTTTAATATTGCCATAGTAACAACAGCACAAACAAAAACTGAAGGTATTGCGCTTCTAAAAGAGTTTGGTTTCCCATTAACTAATTAAAAAGGAGTATTAAAATATAGTGACAACAGATATTATTGCAGATACACTAACTCGCATTAGAAATGCAAATTTGGTTCGTCACCAAATTGTACGAGTTATAAAAACAAAAGTAACGTATTCACTTGTAAAAATTTTAAAAGAAGAAGGTTATATTTCTAATTTTGAAGAAATTGAAGTTTCTAATAGAAAATATTTATTACTTTGCTTAAAATATCATAGTCAAAAAAGACAACCAATCATTACAGGTATTAAAAGAATAAGTAAACCTGGTTTAAGGATTTATGTGAATAAAAGCAATTTACCTAATGTTTTAAGTAATTTAGGGATCGCTATATTATCAACTTCCAAAGGAATTCTTACAAATAATAAAGCAAAAAAATTAGGCGTCGGTGGTGAAGTTATTTGTTATATCTGGTAATAAAGAATAAAGGTTTAAATTTATATGGGAAGAATCGGTAAATTACCTATAAAGGTACCATCTAATGTTCAAGTTGAGGTTAATCAAAACAATATCGAGGTTTCAGGACCACATGGGAAACTTTTTAGAAAAATTTCAGATTTAATTTCAGTCGAATTACGTGATAATATTATTTACGTAACTAAAAATGAAAATACACGAATTGCGAACCAACTTTATGGTTTAAGTAGAACTTTAATTAATAATATGGTGGTTGGAGTTTCACAAAAATTTGAACGTACACTTCAACTTCAAGGAGTTGGTTATCGTGCTCAATTAAAAAATAGAGATTTAGTTCTAAATTTAGGTTATAGCCATCCAGTTTTAATAGCAATACCTTTAGGTATTGAAATTAAAGTAGAAAAAAATGTAGGGATAATTATTACAGGATTTGATAATGAACTTGTAGGTCAATTAGCTGCAACAATAAGAAGTAAACGTCCTCCTGAACCATATAAGGGTAAAGGCATATTATATAAAGGTGAAATTATTAAACGTAAAGTAGGAAAATCAGGGAAATAATAAATTATGGGAAAAAGAGAGAAGAAAATAATTAAAGGTAATAATCTTAAACCACGATTAGCTGTTTTTCGTTCAAATAAACATATTTATGCTCAGGTTATTGATGATTCCTGTTCAAAGACAATTATAAGTTGTTCTACGTTAGAATTAGAAGTAAAAGCAAAATGCGAAAAAACTTCAAACAAACTGGCTTCAAAAATTGTCGGAGAAATTATTGGTACACGATTATTAAAAGAAAATATTAAAGAAATAATATTTGACAGAGGAAAAAAATCTTATCACGGGAGAATAAAAGAACTAGCCGAAGGTGCTAGGTTAGTTGGGTTAAATTTTTAGTAATTATAAGTTTTAAATATAAATTTATTAAGTATTTTAGCATATTTATGACCACTCCAAATAGAAAAATTCGTTGGGAACAAAGGGTAGTAAAAATTTCTCGAGTTTCAAAAGTAGTAAAAGGTGGAAAAAAAATAAGTTTCCGGGCAACTGTTGTTGTTGGTGATATGGAAGAAAGAGTCGGGGTAGGTGTAGGGAAAGCGGAAGAAGTGAGTACTGCTATAAAAAAAGCAGAAACTGATGCCAAAAAAAATGTACTAACAATTCCTATTGCTGAAGGTAAAACAATCCCTCATGCTATGATTGGTATAGCAGGTGGTTCTAAAGTTTTTATTAGACCTGCAGTTCCAGGGACAGGTGTTATTGCTGGGGGCTCGGTACGTATTGTTTTAGAACTTGCGGGTATTAAAAACATTTTATCAAAACAACTTGGTTCTAATAATCCTTTAAATAACGCTAGGGCTACTATCGTTGCTTTACAAAGTTTAAATACAATTGAGAAAGTGATGCAAAAACGACAAATATCCTTAGAACAAGTGTTAGGGAAATAAGGATAAATATTTGTTAATATAAGAAAAATATCTATTTATTTAAATTTTTCCATGAATTTACAATTACGAAGTAAAAATACTCTTTCTTTTCGACAACGTTTCTTTTTAACAATTGGCTTACTTACATTAGTTAGGATAGGTAGTTTTATACCGCTTCCATATATAGATATTAAAACATTTTCTCCTTTATTAGAATCAAATACTTCAACAACTGCAGTTGCTTCGATTTTGAATAGTTTTTCTGGAGGTGAAAACGCTTCTTTTAGTATATTAAGTCTTGGAATTCTACCTAATATAAATGCCTCTATTATAATTCAACTTTTAACTACTATTAACCCAACTCTGTTAAAATTACAAAAAGAAGAAGGTGAATATGGTCGACGTAAACTTACAGATTATACCAGATATTTAACTTTTTTTTGTGCCATTATTGAAAGTATTGTCACAACTTATAGTTTTCGACCATTAATATTTAATTGGAATATCTTGGTATTAATTCAAATAAGTCTGACCTTAATAGCAGGATCAATGATTATTTTATGGTTTAGCGAATTGATTACAAAAGATGGTATAGGTAATGGATCCTCTATATTAATTTGTTTTAATATTGTTTCAAATTTCCCTGACCAACTTAGAGCTATGATTTTAGCTTTATCAAACCAAAATATTATAATTAGTTTTTTTATTAGTGGAATATTTCTATTAACAACAGTTGGGTGTATTTATATAAATGAGGCAATGGTAAAAATCCCATTAGTTTCGGCAAGTCAATTATTACGTAATGTAAATAAATTTTCATTATGGAATAATAGTAATTTACCTCTTCGTGTTAACCAAGCAGGAGTAATGCCTTTAGTTTTTACTTCTTCGGTAATGGTTATTCTCTCTTCTCTTACTAATTTAATCTATGGACAACTTATTAATATCGAATTGTTTTCTTTTTTAAATTCTCTTTCGACAAATTTAACCTTGGGAATTGGAAAAATTTTTTATTGGTCTACCTATGGTATATTAGTCTTTTTTTTTACATCATTTTATTCAACTATACTTTTAGACCCAAAAGATATGACTGAACAATTTCGTAAAAATTCTGTTACAATAAAAGGAATCAATCCAGGTAAATCAACACAAAGTTACTTATCAATAACTATTAAAAGATTAACAATTTTAAATGCTGTATTTCTTATTGGTGTTCTTATTCTACTGAATGGCTTAGAATATTTATTGCCAGTAAATAATTTAAATTTACGTGGGTTTGGGTTAACTTCTCAACTTATTTTAGTTAATGTTTTAGTAGATACTTTTAGAAAAGTTCGGAATTTATTAAACGCTGAAACTATGTTTTAAATCTGTGAAGGAACGAAGTAATTTAAAATCAGTTAAAATAAAAAACTATATAATTTATAAAAAATATGAAAGTTAGACCTTCAGTAAAAAAAATGTGTGAAAAATGTAGAATTATACGTCGCCATGGTCGAGTTCAAGTAATTTGTACTAATCTAAAACATAAGCAACGACAAGGTTAAATTAAAAAAGAAAATGGAGATAAAATATGGTTCGATTTCTTGGAATAGATTTGGCAAACAATAAAAAAATTAAGTATGCTTTAACTGGAATCTACGGTATTGGTTTATCTAGGGCGCAAGAAATTTTAGACACAGCAGGATTAAAAGATGCTGATGAAACAGGTGTAAGAACAAAAGATTTATCTGACGAAGATATTAGTAATCTGAGAAAGGTTTTAGAAAAAAATTATCAACTTGAAGCTGACCTATTCCGTTTAACAAATTTAAATATAAAACGATTAATGGAAAATGGTTCAATTAAAGGTCGTCGACACCGTGCAGGATTACCTGTTCGAGGGCAAAGAACAAGAACTAACGCTAGAACTAGAAGAGGAGGAAAAAAAACGGTAGCAGGAAAAAACAAGTAAATCATATTTAGAAAATTTAACTACAGGTTGGAGAATGTAAGAAATGAAAAAAAAAATGAAGCGCACTATTGTTACTGGAACTATGCATGTACACGCTACTTTTAATAATACAATTGTAACAGTAAGTGATTTAAATGGAAACACACTATCATGGGCTTCATCGGGGACTGTTGATTTTAAAGGATCTCGAAAAGGCACCCCATTTGCTTCGCAAAAAGCTGCTGAAAAAGCTGCATTAATAGCTAAAGAAGCATATGGGCTTAAAAGATTAGAAGTTGTTATCAAAGGTTCTGGACCAGGTAGAGAACCTGCTATTAGAGCAGTTTATCAAAAAGGAATAAGAATCGTTTCTATAAAAGATGTAACGTTTATACCTTATAATGGTTGTCGCCCTCCTAAACGTAGAAGAGTTTAGAATGAATTAAATTAAATTTTTTTGTAAAAATAATGAAATAGTTTAATTTTATTTTATAAAAGGAACTACAAATTATATATCTGTTCTAGTTCTATACAACTAAAATACATAGAGATTAATCGAAAGGAGATAAATAATGAAGATAAATAGTAAATGTAAGTGTGTAGACTTAGATTTATTAAACCGGAATGAATTTTATGGACATTTTGTTTTTACTTCACTAGAACAAAGTGAGGGAACTACAATTGGTAATATGTTAAGACGTGCGTTACTGTCAAATTTATATGGGTTTCGGATTACTGGGGTTCGAGTTGCCGGTGTAAATAATGAATTCACTCCTTTGGAGGGGATTCGTGAAGATCTTCTTGAAATCATATTAAATTTAAAAGAAATTATTATATATGATCAAAATAACACGGGTCAAGCTTGTTATGGATTATTGAAAGCACAGGGACCAGCTATAATAACTGCAGGAGCTCTTACTTTACCTAAGGGTATTAAAGTTTTAAACCCTAGTACTCATTTATTAACAATTTCTGATGACTCATTAATTGAATTAGCAATAAAAATAGAATACGGGAAATCTTTTATTTTAGCTAAAAATCAAAAACTAGAAGGAGCTACAGATTTTATCCCAATCGATTCTAATTTTGCCCCAGTATTGAAGGTTAATTCTTATATTAAACCATTACCGCAAGATGTTGAAAATACAAATGAGGAACTTCATCTAGAAATTTTTACTAATGGTACTTTATTACCGCATCAAGCATTGATTCAAGCCCGAAATATGATAGGGTATATGTTATCAACAATTACTAATATGGAGTTTCCTTGTTTTGATTATAAGGAAATAGAAAAAGAAAAACCTATTAAAAAAGATAGGGGTTCTCTAAATGCACCACTAGAGATTGATAAAACAATAAAAAAAACGAACGTAAAGCTAAAGAAGGAAACAATCGAAGTTATAGGAACGGAAATAAAATCCGAAAAAGAAAAAATTGAAATTATAGAAAACATAGAAAGGCAAGAGAAAATTAATGTTAGTAAAAAAATTACGCCAGAAGAAAGATTACTAAAACGTGTAACTGATATGGAGAGTGGATCTTTAAAAGGCTTAGGTTTATCAAAACGAATAATTAAAGCTTTGAATAAGGTTAATATCAATTTTACTTGGGATTTAATGGAATACCCTTCTCCTAATTTAATAACTATAGAAGGGCTAGGTCCGAAATCAGTAGAAGAAATAAAGAATAAATTAACGCTTTTTTATGAACCACCGACTGATTAATACTTTATACTATTAGAATTTTTCTCCTTATTCAACTTTATTATAGAATTTAATATTATTATGAAAGATACTTTTATTCCGTCGAAACGTGATTTAAAACAACAATGGTATATAATTGATGCAAAAGATAAATGTTTAGGTCGATTAGCTACAGAAGTTTCTAATTTATTAAGAGGTAAAAATAAAACTATTTTTACTCCTGCACAAGATGTTGGTGATTACATTATAATAGTAAATGCCAGTGAAATAAATGTAAGTGGTAAGAAACGAGTACAAAAATTATACTTTCGTCATTCTGGGCGACCTGGTGGAAAAACAGTTGAAAGTTTTGAAGAGTTACAAATTCGTATCCCAGAACGTATTCTTGAAAAAGCCATTAAAGGAATGCTACCAAAAAATCGTTTAGGTCGAAAACTATTTACAAAATTAAAAGTATACAAAGGTCAAGAGCATCCACATATGTCTCAAAAACCTCAAAAAATAGAATTATAATAATTAAAGTCTATGACAAGTAAAAATGAAACTAATCCCCATATTTATGGTATTGGTAGAAAAAAAGAATCTACAGCAATCGTTTATTTAGTACCTTTTACAGAATCAACTTCTCAAATAACATGTGAAGTCAATGGTCGTAAAGCAGAACAATACTTTCAGCAAAATTTTACTTACTTAAACCAAATAAGCTTACCTTTAAAAAAGGTTAAATTAGATAAAAAGTATAAAATTATTGCGAATGTGAAGGGTGGTGGTTTAACTGGGCAGGCTGATTCAATAAGATTAGGAATTGCAAGAGCTCTTTGTAAAGTTGATAAGCTGAATTTTAGACCTATGTTAAAATTTGAAGGTTTTTTAAAACGTGATGCACGAATTAAAGAACGTCGTAAATATGGTTTAAAAAAAGCCAGAAAAGCTTCTCAGTATTCAAAACGTTAATTCCAAAAAATATTTTACTATATATTTATTTTATACATTATTTCTATGCCTAAAAAGAATATACATCCAAAATGGTTTAATGATACAAAAGTTTATTATGATGGTCAATTAATCATGATTGTAGGTTCAACAAAACCTGAATTACATGTTGATATTTGGTCAGGTAACCATCCTTTTTATACAGGGTCACAAAGAATAATCGATACTGAAGGTCGTGTTGAAAGGTTCTTAAAAAAATACAAGATTGAAAATGTGGTTAGCTAAAACCTATAAATTAATTAAAACTTAAATATATGCCAACTATACAACAACTTATTCGAGTACGACGTAAAAAAATTCAACCCCGAACAAAATCACCTGCATTAAAAAGTTGTCCTCAACGTAGAGGGGTATGCACGAGGGTTCATACAATTACACCAAAAAAACCAAACTCAGCAATAAGAAAAGTAGCTCGAGTTAGGTTAACTTCTGGGTTTGAAGTTACGGCATATATCCCGGGAATTGGTCATAATTTGCAAGAGCATTCTGTAGTTTTACTTCGTGGCGGAAGAGTAAAAGATTTACCAGGAGTACGTTATCATATTATTAGAGGAACTCTAGATACAATTGGGGTAAAAGATCGACGTCAGGGTCGTTCAAAATATGGTATGAAAAAACCAGTAAAATAAAAAAAAAGGTTAATTAAAATAAATTATGTCACGTCGCACAAATAAAAAAAGAAAATTTCCCATAGCTGATTCAGTTTATGATAGTTTTTTAGTAAGTTTAATGATATCAAAAATTTTGAAAAGTGGCAAAAAAACTGTAGCACAAAAAATAATTTATGAAGCATTTGATATTATAAAAGAGAGAACCAATAATCAGCCATTAAAGATTTTTGAAAAAGCTGTAAAAAATGTAAGCCCTGCAGTTAAGATAAAATCTAAGCGTGTTGGAGGTTCTACTTATCAAGTGCCTATTGAAGTAAAAAAATTTCGAGGTATTAATTTAGGTTTATGCTGGATTATCCAATTTGCTAGAGCTCGCTCAGGAAAAACAATAGCAATCAAATTAGCAAATGAGATTATTGACGCTTCTAAAGGCTCGGGTAATGCAATCCGTAAAAAAGATGAAACTCATCGTATGGCAAGATCAAATAAGGCTTTTGCTCATTTCCGTTCTTAAGCATTTCTATTAATTAAATTTTATTTAATTAAACGCCAAAAGTAAAAAATATAAAATAACACAAGGACTATATATTATGGCTCGTGAAAAATATGACCGTACGAAACCACATATAAATATTGGAACAATTGGACATGTAGATCATGGTAAAACTACATTAACTGCTGCAATTACCGCTGTTTTATCCCTTAAAGATGATAATACTAATGCAAAAAAATATGAAGATATTGATGCAGCACCTGAGGAACGTGCACGTGGAATTACGATAAACACTGCACATGTAGAATATGAAACAGAAAGTCGTCATTATGCCCATGTAGATTGTCCAGGACACGCAGATTATGTTAAAAATATGATTACTGGTGCGGCACAAATGGATGGTGCAATTTTAGTTGTTTCAGCAGCTGATGGCCCGATGCCTCAAACACGTGAACATATTTTACTATCTAAACAAGTGGGTGTACCGCATATCGTGGTATTTTTAAATAAAGAAGACCAGGTAGATGATCTTGAATTAGTAGAATTAGTGGAATTAGAAGTTCGAGAACTATTATCTAATTACGATTTCCCTGGTGATGATATACCAATACTTACTGGTTCTGCTTTACAAGCTCTTGATGCCATTAATAATGAGCCTACTCTAGAAAAAGGTGATAATAAATGGGTTGATAAAATTTATAGTTTAATGGATTCAGTTGATAACTATATCCCAACACCGATTCGGGATGTTGATAAACCATTCCTAATGGCGATTGAAGATGTTTTTTCAATTACTGGCCGAGGAACAGTTGCTACTGGTAAAATTGACCGTGGAATTGTAAAAGTAGGTGAAACAGTGGATCTAGTTGGTTTAGGTGATACTAAATCAACAACAGTAACTGGGGTTGAAATGTTCCAAAAAACTTTAGATGAAGGTGTAGCAGGAGATAATGTAGGGATTTTATTACGTGGGTTACAAAAAGATGATATAGAACGTGGAATGGTTTTATCAAAACCTGGAACAATCACACCCCATAATACTTTTGAATCCGAACTTTATATTTTAACGAAAGAAGAAGGTGGTCGCCATACTCCGTTTTTCCCAGGGTATAGACCTCAATTCTATGTAAGAACAACAGATGTTACAGGTGAAATTTTAAGTTTTATTACTGACGAAGGTGAAAAAACATTAATGGTTATGCCAGGTGATCGTGTTAAAATGACAGCAAAACTAATTTCTTTAATTGCAATTGAAGAAGGAATGCGATTTGCTATTCGTGAAGGTGGTCGAACTATTGGTGCTGGTGTTGTTTCAAAAATTATTCAATAAGTTATATTTTTATGTCAAAAGAAAAAATACGAATTATTTTACAGTCTTTTAATCATTTAGTTTTAAATCAATGTTGCAAAAAAATATTGGACGCTTTAACGAACGAAAAATCGATTTTAAGTGTAGCGGGCCCTATATCATTCCCTACAAAAAAAAGGTCATATTGTGTTTTAAGATCTCCACATGTAAATAAAGACTCTCGAGAACAGTTTGAAATCCGTCGATATAAAAAAATTATTGATATCCAATCGGATTCGAAAGAAATCGTTAATACTCTATTACTATTAGATCTTTCACCCGGTGTATCCACTGAATTATATAGTTATAAATAGTATTATTATTTCTGTTCCAGTTTTAAATTTAAAACTGGAACAGAAATAATAATACTATGCTGCTATTAACTCTTCCTGTTTAAAATTCGATGTATTTGTACCACTATAGTTGACTTTTACAAATCTCACTAGAACAGGATAATTTGAAGCACTTTTTTCTACTATTATAACAGTTCCAACGTCATTATACCAATATGATTCTTTTCTTAAAATACGTACTTTTTCTCCTTTTTCTACCATAGTATTCTAGTTGTTTAGAAATAATTTAATTAATAGTTATAAATGAAATTATATTTTGTTTTTCAGTAAGTTTACATAAAATTTTTATTTAGTTGTTTTTTTATATGGTATGTGTTAATAATACTATATTATTAACGTGTGCTAAGGAGAGACATTTATGAAAAATGAAACCCCAAAGATTTTCTATATACTTTTAATTGGGTTAGCAGTTATTTCAGGTTTTGTTTATTTTAAGTGGGACAATTTTTTAGACTTGGGTAGTAATTTAATTAATTATAAAGAGAGTCATCCAAGTGAAATGATTTCTTTTGATAAATTTTTAAGTTATTTAGAAAATGGTGATATAAAAAAAGTAGATTTATATGAAAATGCTGAAATTGTAGTATTTGATGCTTTTGGTTCTTTAGGTGATAAATTACAGCATATCGGTGTAAAAGTACCTATACGTAATTCATCTTTAATTTTAAAATTAAGAGAATATCAAATAGACTTTACAGCTCACCCAGCTGTAACTTTTGAATCAGCATGGTCTATTCTAAGTGCGCTTTTAGTTCCGGTTTTACTTTTAGTTGTTTTCCAACTATTTTTTTCTGAAGGTAGTAATTATGACTTCTTTGGAAACTTACGTAAAGCTCGTGCAAAAATTCAATTAGATGCGAATACTGGTGTTTCCTTTAGTGATGTTGCTGGTATTGATGAAGCTAAACAAGAATTCGAAGAATTTGTTTCCTTTCTTAAAATGCCACAATTATTTACAGCCGTTGGTGCTAACCCTCCGAAAGGAGTAATCATAGTTGGACCTCCTGGGACAGGGAAAACTTTATTAGCAAAAGCAATTGCTGGAGAGGCAGGTGTGCCATTTATTAGTATTTCTGGTTCCGAATTTGTTGAAATGTTCGTTGGGATAGGTGCTTCCCGCGTTCGTGATTTATTTGAAACCGCAGAGCGAAATTCCCCATGTATTTTATTTATTGATGAAATTGATGCAATCGGTAGACAAAGAGGAACAGGTGTTGGAGGAACTAATGATGAGAGAGAACAAACATTAAACCAAATTTTAACGGAAATGGATGGGTTTAAACCTACAAGTGGTATAATTGTTATTGCAGCTACAAACAGAGCTGATGTTTTAGATTCCGCTTTATTACGTCCCGGTCGTTTTGATCGACAAATAACAGTTAATTTACCAGATATCTATGGTCGTATAGAAATTTTGAAAGTTCATAGTCGCAATAAAAACATAGACTCTAAAACATCCCTTAAATTTATTGCACAAAGAACTGCTGGGTTTTCAGGGGCAGATTTAGCTAATATACTTAATGAAGCTGCGATTTTAACAGCTCGTGCTAACCTAGAAACAATATCAATTAAACAAATATATACAGCTATTGAAAGAATTATTGCTGGTCTAGAGGGAGTTCTTTTAAATGATTCTAGAAATAAAAGGTTAGTTGCTTATCATGAAGTTGGACACGCGTTAGCTGGGACCTTATTAAAAAATCATGATGATGTTCAAAAAGTAACCTTAATTCCTCGTGGGCGTGCTCAAGGATTAACTTGGTTTACACCGGATGAGCAACCTCTTTTAACGCGAGGCCAATTATCTTCTAGATTAATAGGTACCCTTGGTGGAAGAGCAGCAGAAAAAGTTATTTTTGGTAAAATGGAAATAACGAGTGGTGCTAGTAATGACTTTTTTAAAGTAAATTCTTTAGCTAGACAAATGGTTACAAGATTTGGTATGTCTAGTTTAACGCCAATGGCTATGGATCTACCCCAACCTTCAATCTTCTTTGGTCGACGTTTACAAACAAGACCTGATTGTTTCCTTGATGTTGCAGATCAGATTGATATGCAAATTATTGAAATTGTTGAAGATGGGTTTGATAAAGCTTGTACTATATTAGAAAGAAACCGTTTATTATTAGATCAATTGGCGACATTATTAACGCAAATTGAGACAATTGACGGGAAAGATTTCGAAAAATTTGTAAGTAGTTATACTGGTTTACCTAAAAAAACTAAGTTGCAACCATTAACGTAAACCGTATAGGTAATTTTTACCCTATTTAATTACACTTTATTTAAAATAAAGTGTAATTAAACAGGGTAAAAATTACCTATACGGTTTACGTTAATTACCTAAACTTTGCCAATCTACATCAACATCATTTAAAATTAATGATGAATTATATATTTGTAAAATAATTAATAAAAAAACTAAAAATAATAGCATAGCTATACCCATAAGTAATGTTGTAGCCCAACCTGGCGCTACTTTACCATATTCAGAATTTAAAGGTCTTAAAATATCACCTAATTTTGTTTTGAAAGCCATAATGTAATAAAGTTTAAGTTAATTAATAACAATTTCTTGTCAGTATAGTAATTTAATAATTATAAATAAAGTAAAAACTATGGAAACATCTACAATTTTAATAATTTTTGTATCGAGTTTATTAATAGGAATAACTGCTTATTCAACTTATACGGCGTTTGGGCCGGGGTCAAAATTTTTGAGAGATCCTTTTGAGGAACATGAAGATTAATATTTAAAGAATAATTATATATGGTTTATTTTTCAAAAGATAAACCATATATAATTATTCCTTAAGTACTTTAGGTGGATCACGGAAGAAAACAGCAAAAAAGAGAACCATTAGTGTTCCGATCAATAAAGTTGAATACACTAATGCTGGTTGTGAAAGTTGTGAAAAGTCTATGCCCATATTTTTTCCTTTTAATTAATTAAAAAAATAAATTATACTACACCTTGTTTACGAGTTGTTTCATCACCTAATTTTTGGAATGCACCAAATTCTACTTGTTCAGTAACTTCTGAACCAATACCAGTAAACACATCACGGAATATAGTACGTGAACCATGCCATAAATGACCTAAGAAGAATAGTAATGCTAAATTTAAATGACCAAAAGTATACCAACCACGTGGACTACTTCTGAATACTCCATCAGATTCTAAACTTGTTCTATCAAACTCAAAAACTTCACCAAGTTGAGCTTTACGAGCAAACTTTTTCACTGTTGGTGCATCTTTAAATGATTGCCCATTTAATTTACCACCATAGAAACTAACATTAACACCAACTTGTTCTATACTATATTTAGATTCAGCACGTCTGAATGGTATATCTGCACGAATAATTCCATCCTTATCAATTAAAATTACAGGGAAAGTTTCAAAGAAAGCAGGCATACGACGTACAGCTAATTCTCGACCTTCACGATCTCTAAAAATTGGGTGTCCTAACCAAGCCTCTGCGATTCCATCACCTTTGTTCATCGGACCAGATCTAAATAAACCACCTTTCGCTGGATTATTACCAATATAGTCATAGAAAGCTAATTTATCAGGAAGACTTGACCAAGCCTCACTTTCAGATAAACCTTCATTTAATGAAACTTCAACACGACGTTCAATTTCTTGCTGGAAATATCCACTATCCCATTGATATCTTGTTGGTCCAAATAATTCAATTGGAGTTGTTGCAGAGCCATACCACATAGTTCCTGAAGTAATAAAAGCTGCAAAAAAGACAGCTGCAATACTACTAGATAATACTGTTTCAATATTACCCATTCGTAATGCGCGGTATAAACGTTGAGGAGGTCGTAAAGTTAAATGAAAACCACCTGCTAAGACTCCAAAGCTTCCTGCCGCCATATGATGTGAGGCAATTCCACCAGGATTGAAAGGATTAAAACCTGAAGCTCCCCAGGAAGGTGCTACTGGTTGAACTTGGCCTGTTAATCCATAAGCATCGGAAACCCAAATACCAGGACCAAAAAATCCAGTTACATGGAATGCACCAAAACCAAAACATAATAAACCAGATAAGAATAAATGTATACCAAAGATTTTTGGTAAATCTAAAGAAGGCTCACCTGTTCTTGGATCACGGAATAATTCAAGATCCCAATAAACCCAATGCCAAACAGCAGCTAAGAAACATAAACCTGATAATATAATATGAGTATAGGCTACTCCTTCGTAACACCATAAACTTACAATTGGTTCAGATCTATCTCCGGCAATATCCCATCCAGTCCATGAGTCAGAAACACCTAATCTAGTCATAAAAGGCATAACAAACATGCCTTGACGCCACATTGGGTTTAAAATAGGATCTGAGAAATCAAATATAGATAATTCATATAATGCCATTGAACCAGCCCATCCTGCAACTAATCCTGTATGCATTAAATGAACTGCAATTAATCGGCCTGGGTCGTTAAGAACTACAGTATGAACACGGTACCATGGTAATGCCATTTGTTATAAGCTCCTATTAAGTGAACATGTTTTTGACTTTCTTACTATGCAATTTATATATAAGGATGATAACTTTGACAAATTCTCTAACTACCTGTAATATATACTACGTTATTATTTAGATTAAAATAAATTTTGCTTGTAATATTTATTATTTTTAAACCAAATTTAATTGTATGTTTAAAATACACGTTGTAAACGAAGGCCTAGAAATTGATAAAATAATTGATTGTCCTGACGACCAAACTATTTTAGAAGCAGCTGAAGAGCAAGGCTTAAATCTTCCATATTCTTGCCGTGCTGGTGCTTGTTCATCATGTGCAGGTAAAATGTTAAAGGGGGAAGTGGATCAAACAGAGCAAGCTTTTTTAGAAGAGGATCAGCTTGAAAAAGGCTTTATATTAACTTGTGTAGCTTACCCTCAAACAGATTGTGAAATTGAGTGTCATGCAGAAGAAGCACTATTCTAAAAAATTGAAAAGCATTTATTAAAATAATTGTTTAATTACTCCTTTAGTAAATATAAAGATCAATGATGTAAATATAAAGATCAATGATATTTATCTACCCTATTGAGATAAATATCATTGATCTTTATATTTACTAAAGGAGTAATTAAACAATTATTTCAGGGTTACAACTGCACCAGCATCTTCAAGTGTTTTTTTAGTTTCTTCTGCAGCCGCTTTTGTTAGTCCTTCTTTTATAACTTTTGGTGTACTCTCAACTAATTCTTTAGCTTCTTTTAGTCCTAGTTCTGTTACAGAGCGAACTACCTTTAAGATAGGTATCTTTTTGTCTTTAGGTACTTCATCTAAACTTACATCAAATTCTGTTTTTTCTTCCCCTGCTTCACCATCGTCCGAAGTTGAGCCACCTGAGTTCATCATCATAACTCCTCCGCCAGCAGATGCATCAACATCAAACGTTTCCTCTATAGCTTTAACTAATTCTGACGCTTCTAATAAAGTTAATGTTTTTAGTTCATCGATTAAAGTCGAAATTTTTTCAGTCATATTTTTATTTTATAGTTTTTAATTCGTTTGTCAAAAGAGAATTGGTTTCATTGATTTAAAGTTTTAAGGCAGAAATATCAATTTCGATCGAAGGTCCCATTGTACTACAAATATGAAAAGTTTTAAAATAACGTCCCTTTACTCCAGGAGGTTTATTATTTTCAATTGAAGTATAGACAGCAACTAGGTTTTCTAATAAATCAGAATCAGCAAAATTACTTTTCCCGATCAATAAATGAACAATACCTGTTTTATCCGCTCTATATTCTAATTTACCCTTTTTAAATTCTTCTAAAGTTAATTTTATATCAGTTGTTACCGTACCCGCTTTTGGTGATGGCATTAAACCTTTTGGACCTAAGATTCTACCTAACTTAGCTAGTTTTGGCATCATGTCAGGTGTAGCAATTAATATATCGAAATTTATATCACCTTTAGTAATTATTTCTATTAAGTCATCAGAACCAATTATATCAGCTAATTCTTTATACTCTGGTGTAATACTTTCTAAAGGCATTAATACTGCGATACGTTTTGTTTTCCCAGTTCCTTTAGGTAAAATTAGGGTACTTCGTAATTGTTGGTCACTATATTTGGGATCAATTGATAAAGAAATATGTGCTTCAACTGATTCTATAAATTTGGCATTTGCAGTTTCTTTTAAAATACGAATTGCATCATTTTGACTATATAAGCGTTTTTGTATTTTTTGTCTGTTCTCTATCGTTCGCTTATTTAATTTCCTCATTCTTTTTTTGGACCCGTTATTTAAAATTTTTTAAATATAAATATTAATCAGTTATTGTGATTCCCATATTTTTTGCAGTCCCTGCAATAATTTTAACAGCACTATCTAAACTTTTTGTATTTAAATCTGGTAATTTAATTTCGGCTATTTTTCTTATTTCACCTGATGTGATTGATCCTACTATTTGCCTATTTGGCTCGGACGCACCTTTTTTTATATTAGTAGCTTTAACTAGTAATACTGAAGCTGGTGGAGTTTTTAGTATAAATGTATAAGATCTATCTTCATATACTGATATTTCTACTGGAATAATTAAACCAATTTGATCAGCTGTTTTTGCATTATATTCTTTACAGAAAGCAGAAATATTAACCCCGTGTTGACTAAGAGCTGGCCCTACTGGAGGTGCCGGAACAGCTTTACCTGCAGATAAAGCAAGTTTTATTATGCTAGTTACTTTTTTTGCCATATATATATTTTTTTTTGAATTTAATCATTTTAAAATTAAAAATTTATTATAAGGTTTCTAGTTTTTAATTTTTATTAAAGGCGAACTTCTTTTATTAGTTTTTATATGATACGCGCCCTGAAGGATTTGAACCCTCGACACTAGGTTTTGGAGACCTATGTTCTACCAACTGAACTAAGGACGCTCTAGAGACCAAACACAAAAGGATTAAAATATATGATAAACCAATTCTATCTTCTAAGTCAAATTAAATTTTAACTAATTAGTAGGTATAAAAAAATTTATTCTATATTTTTTTATTAATAGACGCTATAAAAGTTATAAACTTAAGTTTACAAAATTAGAATAAGCAATTAAATATTAAAAAATCTAAGGTATTTTGGGTCAAAGATTAATTTTGTGGATCCAATGGGACCATTTCTATGCTTCGCTATAATTAGTTCAATTAAATTTTTTTCTAAAGTATCTTTATTATAATACTCATCACGATATAGCATAATGACAACATCTGCATCTTGTTCAATAGAATTATGAATGATTAAGTGGTTAGTTAAATAGTTTGAATAGTTTGAAATACGTAAATCATAAACAGGGGCTAACTTGTGATATCTTATCCTAGTTACTTTATCCCATGTAATGGAATACTTGCTTAAATTATTTAAAGATTTAAATCCGAGCAATAATTTTACACTAATAAAATTATCTATGACTAATTGGTCAATTTTTTTCCAACCCTTATTCGTTAAGATTTTATGATTACTACTTATTAGTAAAGACCAACCTAAACTACTTTCTAATTTATATACCGGTTTTTTCCCAGTAAATTTAATATTGGAAATTTTTTGCTTAGAAATAGAATCACCTGTCCAACAAAAAATGGAATTATCTTTTATTTTTTTTATCTGTGGAGTAGCTTTTTTAACTGAAAAATTAATACAACCACTTTCTCTTAAATCTGCTAAGATTGGTCTTTTATTTACTCTACTTTCTACGTTTCTACTCAATTGAGATAAAACAATAATTGGAATATTTAAATCCCGGGCTAATTTTTTTAGAGCTCGCGTAATTTTAGAAAGTTCTTGGACTCTATTCGCATCTTCATTTACACCTTCTAGAAGTTGCAAATAATCAATGACTACCAAACTTATTTGATTTGCGGATTCAAGATTAATTGTCTTTACTTTTAATTTTATTTCACCAACCGATAAATCTGGAGTATCGTCAATAAAAAGTCTTAGTTGTGATAAATCTTGAATCGCATTATTTATTTTAACCCATTCAGTTTCTTTAATCCTTGAGGCTCTTAATCTTGTGTTTGTTATGCCAACTTCAGAGGCTAATAATCTATATAGCAATTGTTGGCGAGTCATCTCTAGACTAAAAAAAACTACTCCTGTTTTATGATTTTGGGCAATATTTTTTGCTAAATTAAAAGCAAAAGCAGTTTTCCCCATTGAAGGACGTCCAGCAATGATAATAAGATCAGAATTTTGGAACCCTTGAGTTATTATATCAAACTCTAGAAATGCTGTTTTTAATCCAGGTAACCTTGTTACCCTTAAACCTTCTTCAATTTCCCTTAAAACTTGTTGTAATCCTTCTTGGACACTAATCATATGTTTTTTTGATTTAGTTTCAGAGATAAGAAAAAATTTGTGTTCAATTTTTGTAAAAATTGTTTCTAATGGTATTTCAGTCAAATAACCACTTTCAATTATTTCCTCCCCAAGTTCGATTAATGATCTTCTTAAGTATTTTTCATAAATTAATGCTATATACTCTTCTAAATTACTTAAAGTATGCATTTGATTTAAAAGGTTTATGATTACATGTGCTCCACCAATTTTTGTTAAAAAACCGTTATCCTGGACCCATGTAATTAAATTTATATAATCAATTGTTTTACCTTCTGCATAAAGTATTAATAGAGCTTTATAAATAATTTGATGAGTCTTTAAATAAAAAGCTTCAATGGGTAATTTTTCACTAATCAAGAGAATAGCTTCAGGTATTGTTAAGATACTTCCTAAGACTAGTTTTTCAGCTAATAAATTATAAGGGAGTATTGTTTCTAAGTCAGATAATTCTAAGTCCCTTTTCTCCACAATATTCTATTCTGGTAATATTTCAATATTAATTTTAGCGATAACATCTGTTGTTAAAATAACTTCAATAACATATTCCCCTAATTCTTTCATATCAGGTAGTTCCAATTGGTTTTTATTTAAATCTATAGTTAAATCTACGTTATCTAGTATTAAATCTAATATATGTTTTTTTGTAATTTTCCCATAAAAAATACCATTTTCAGAGATTTTTTTATTAATTGTAAATTTCCCGGAATTTTCTAATAATTCTTTATTAATAATACACTTTTTACTAAATTGTATTTGTTTTAATTCTGATTCTTTTTGTTGTAATTCAAATTGGCTAATTAAATTAGGTGTAGCTATTTTACCAAGTTTTAAAGGAATTAGGTAATTTCTAATATACCCTGGTTTAACTTTAATAAGAGTACCTTGTTTACCTAATTTTTGAACATCTTTAGTTAAAATTACTTGAATTGTTTTTTTTCGCATAGGTTATTATATAATAATTTATTATTGTCTTTTTTAGTAACAATTATTATTATTACTACTAGTATTGATATTATTATTTTGAGTTAATACGATCATCTTATAGTTTAACTTCATAAAAAAGTCAAATTTTATATACTTCTTTTTCTCTTGGGTTGTTTTTTTTTTTTTAATCATATATAGTTCTTTATTATTTCTAAATATTAGAATAATAGTAATAATTTAATTAGGAGCATTATGAAAGCTATAATACAATTTATTAAAGGGGTTGAAGAAACTACTATACCGACTATTAATATAACACGGTCAACAGATGGAACTACAGGTACAGCGACTTTTATTTTTGAAGATGCTAGTCTATTTTATACGGTAGTTAATCCAGAAAGTGAAATCACAGGAATGTTTTTAATAGATAAAGAAGGGACATTAAGTACAAAAGATCTTAATGCTAAGTTTATTGAAGGGAAACCAAAAACACTTCAAGCACTTTATATTATGAAAAATGCTGAGGCATGGGATCGTTTTATGAGATTTATGGAAAGATATTCAGATGAGAATAATTTGACGTTTACTAGGGCTTAAACAAATTTATATCTTTGGCTAATTCAATCTTAAAATATAATTGAGCTAAGATTATAACATATATGTATCTATCTATTTTTTAATGACTATAAAATTTTATGTATATTTCTTTAAAATGGGTACAGGAGCTAATAGGACTACAAAATTTAACTTTAATTGATTTAGTCAATAGATTAACTCTTGCAGGTTTTGAAATTGAAAGTATAGATAAGAAAAAATATTTTAAAAGTAACGATCTTATTTTAGATATTAGTTTTACAGCAAATAGGGCCGATGTATCGAATATGAGAGGGTTAATAACTGAAATACTTGCTCTTTTTAATTCTAATTTATTTTTGCAAATACCTACCAATATAAAACCCTTAATTCTATTAAATTCGTATAAAAAAACGTTAAATTCAACTCAAGGTTTTTATAGTAATAGTATTAATTATAGATCCTTGTTAAAAAGTAGAAATTTTGAATGTTTTAAACATTATAAAATATTAAGATGGGAATACTTTTTCTGGGAACATTATTTACAAAAAAAATCTTTTAGTAAAGTTATAAAAAATTTAACAAGCGAAAATCTATTACATTCTGATAATTGCGTAACTTTATTCAATATGAAAAGTCAAAAAATAAGAATAAAAGAATCTCCTTATTGGATAAAAAAGCGATTATTATTAATGGGTTTTAAACCGGTTAATAATGTTATAGATACTATAAATTATTTACTATTAGAAACGGGACAAGTTTTTTTTGCTTATGACCTCGAGACCTTACAGCACCTTACAGGAACTTCAGAGATAGTTTTTGTTCCTAATTACGCCAAAGAAAAGTCTTTATTCCCGATAGAAGAATCAAAAACAATAGAATTAACTAACAATGTTTTAGTTTTAACTATTAATAATAAAATGATTTCAATAGTAGGTTTAATTCAAAATTATCTTACTCTTATAAACAGAGATACTTCCTATGTAATACTTCAATATGGCTTATATGATTCAAAAAAAATCAAAAAATCATCAAAGGTTCTGGGCCTACGAACTGATTACTCAATAAAACTTGAGAAACAAACAGACTTAAATTTAATTGAACAAGCACATTTAAGGTTAATGCATCTATTTTGGACCCAGAATATAAAGTTTGAAACTATGAGTAATAATAAAAATATTTTCTTCAATTTTAAAAATAACTCTTCTTTACTTTCTAGATATGTAGAACAATCTGAAAAAAAAATCAAAATCGTTTATGAAAATATAAAAAGATTAACAGGACCTTATAATACAAATACTGAGTTAAGTAATTTCCAAATCATAACAAATTTAAAATTACTTAATTTTAAAGTTCGTTTTGAAACAGGTCGAAATTGTTATCTATTTATTCCTTTAACCAGAAGAATTGATATTGAGAGAGAAGTAGATGTTATAGAAGAAGTTGTAAGAACTATTGGGTTTAATAAGTTTGAACCTTTAAAGCTAAGAAATCAAAAAATAGGTTCTTTGACCAAAATTGAAAAACTTAAAAGACAATTAAGGAACTATTTTATAAATTTAGGCTTTAACGAAAGTATTCATTCTATAATGATGAAAAAAAATTCTGAAAATGAAATAAGATTAAAAAACCCACTGTTTAATGAATCTTCTGCTTTAAGGTTAAGTTTATTAGATGGTTTGATAGAAAAAATCCAATTTAACCAAAAAAATATTGGGAAAAGCTTTGAGGCTTTTGAATTTGGCAGAGTTTATAAACATTTAGCAGATGGTGATAAAAAAGAAATAGAAGTTATTAGTGGGGTTTTTGGAGGTAAAAATTTCCGTTCAAATTGGGGTAGCGAAAATTCAACTATAAATTGGTTCGAAGCCAAAGGCCTTCTTGAAAATTTTCTCGAAAAATTAAATATCCCAGTCCCAATTTATTGGAATCCAGCAAAGAATTATGGAACAAAATTCCACCCTAATCTTACCACTGAGTTATTTATAGGGAATCAAAAGTTAGGTGTTTTCGGCCAAATAAACCCAACTTTAGCTTTGAAGAATAATATAAGTAGAAAGATTTACTTATTTGAAATAGATATAGAAGTATTAAATCGTTTTTCACAGTACAAAACTTTGATTAATTATTTGCCATATTCTTCATATCCTATTTCTAATGTAGATTTAAGTTTTATAGTAAAGAAATCTCTATTTTCTCAAGAAATTGAAAAAATAATTTCTACATTTGGACAACCCTTACTAAAATCTGTAAGTTTATTCGATTATTACTCAAAGGAGCCTATAAAAAAAGGCTATTGTAGTTTAAGTTTTAAATTACAATTTCAATCTAAAATTCGAACCCTATCTAGTGATGAAGTAGCAGAACTCATTAATCCTATCATATGCTACTTAGAAAAACATTATGATATAAAATTCCAAGAATAAATTTTGTCCATATCGATTCTTATTATCAAATAAATAAAAAAATTATGTCTTTACTTACCATCACATCAAAATTTGATTTTAATAAATTTGGTCTAATTTTATCAAGGTATAGTTACCAAATAAAAAAAAACGATATATTAGCTGGTATTATAATAGGGGTAGAATCTAATTATGCTTTAGTTGATCTTGGATTAGAACAAATATGTTTTTTACCGTTAAAAGAAATTTCTATTTACCCTACAATGGATCCGCGTGAGGTATTAAATACTAATTTTGTTGGTGAATTTTTGATTCTTGATATTAATAATAATAGCCAAATAATTCTTTCTTTAAAACGTTTAGAATCCATTTACTTATGGAATCGTCTAAGACAAATTGATTTTACAAATATGACTATTTATGCCAAAATTGAAAAATCACTAGGAAAGGGGAAACTAGTGATTTTTAATGGTTTGAGGTTTTTTGTATTAAACTCAAATATTCCAAAATATTATCTAAGGACAAATAATAAAAATCTTTTTATGCCATTTAAATTTCTTGAAGTTAAAGATTATTTTCATATCGCCCATGTTAATTCAAGGTTAGCTATTTTTAGTAAAGTAAATAAAAATTTGTCCATCGGGAAAATCTATCTAGGTAATATTACCTCGATAAAAGATTTCGGGATTTTTATTAATGTTTTAGGAATAAAGTGTTTCTTACATATTTCTGAAATTTCCCAAAAGCAGAATAAAACACCAAATCTTGGATCGTTATACAAGCTTGGTGATCAGATATACATAAAGATTATTTATAAGGATACAAAACGAGGGAGAATTTCGGTAACTTTAGAAAGGTAACTCTTTAACCACCCCCAACAATTGTAATAATTTCAATTTTATCTTTTTCTCTGAGATATTGAAAATTTTTGTTTAAATAATTATGAATTTTCCCATTATGCTGAATTATGACAAGCTCTTTCTGATAATTAAAGAATTCTAGAAGATCAAATACTTGTGAAGGTTGCGTCATATATACTTTATATTCGTAACCGTTTAAAGACACAAATAATAAAAAAAAATTTATTTTCATTTGTTTAATTTTTCATTAATATATATATACAGTATATTATAGTTATCAAGGTGGGTGTAGCCAAGTGGTTAAGGCAGTGGGTTGTGATTCCGCCATCCGCGGGTTCAAGTCCCGTCATTCACCCTCGATATATAGTTTTAAAAGAATAATTTTTATAAATTCAATTGTAAGTGTAAAATTACTATTTAAAGTGAAAAAATAAATGCTTGTGTAGCTCAATTGGTAGAGCAACTGATTTGTAATCAGTAGGTTGAAGGTTCAAGTCCTTTCACCAGCTAAAAATTCTTTACACTTTTTTAGATATCTGTGTCTCATTAGTAATATGTTAATTAATATAATATTAACGTAAGAATTTGGGTTCGTTCTTGTCGTAAATAGATAAATTTTGATTTTAAGTAAGAATTGTTTTAGCGAGGCCTTCAATTTATTTAATGTAGTTTTTGGCCTATTACCTTGGTACTTAATAATATAAATATAATAATAATATTGCGTTAGTCCAAAATTTTATTAACAAATACATGCAGTCAAGATAATTATGTTGTATAATATTTGTTGAGGAAGGAAGATTAAGGGCAGTTAGCTCAGTGGTAGAGCGTCTGCCTTACAAGCAGGGGGTCACTGGTTCAAGTCCAGTACTGCCCAATTCTTACTTACATTAATCGACTCATAGTCTAATATATAAATACTGAAACCTTCTAAATTTCTAATGTAGGTTCAATGCCTTTTGAGCCTGCTCAGTTAATTTAAATTAATACTTATAGTCTAGAATAGGAATCTTGACGCTCTTTAAAAGATTTAGTATCCTTAGTATATGTAAATATACCCTAAATCTTTTAGCTTATTAAATACGTTTCAAAAAATAGAATAAAATGTCTCACTACACATCTATTAAAACGAAATATACAAATTCCAATGTCTTAAAGAAAGTTATAAATAAACTTGGATACCCTTATATAAAACATAATAAGAATATTGAGGTTCCTGTAATTTTTTCAAAAAATTTAAAATCTAGTATTTATGAAAATTCTTATCAAAATTATTTAGCTTTTAAATCTAATAATTTATCTTATGATATAATTACAGATTCTCAATCTTGGACACACAAAGAAATAATTAGTACCTTCTTAAAAAAACTTGAATTAAACTATGGTTACTCTGAAACAATACATCAAGCTCTTGATTTAGGTTTTGTTAGATCAAAAGTTCTTAAAACAAATAATAAAAATAATAGGTTTGTTTTTCAAAGATGCGTTGAAGTTAAACGCTAAATAATTATTAATTCAAGAAAACCTTTGAATAGTTATATCGATTAATTAAAAAGATTCAGTGATATTGCTTAACTACTAATCTACTAATCGATATACTAAAATTTCAATTTTAGGTGGTTAAATTAAATAAAAAAATTGACTTTTTTTAACCTCATAATATAAATTTGATAGTAATTTCAAATTACTAGTTCTTCTTAACCAATATAAATTCTATAAACGTTTTTTTAAGTTTAGTTATAATAAATAATCTTATCTATATTTAATTTTTGGAGCGATAAATATGAATGAAACAAATGCTACGTTGCAACAACTTGTAAATCAACCATATAAATATGGGTTTTCTACTGATATTGAAACTGAAACGCTTCCACCAGGTTTAAATGAAAATATAATAAGAAATATTATTAAAAAAAATAATGAACCTGATTATATGTTCCATTTCCGAACAGGAGCATTAAAAAAATGGCGAAAAATGAAAAGTCCAGATTGGGCTAAATTAGATTTTTTAGAAATGGATTACCAAAAAATCGTTTATTATTCTGCACCAAAAACAAAAAAGACTCTAGCTAATTTAGATGAAGTTGACCCAGAAATAAGGGATACTTTTGATAAATTAGGAATATCATTAACCGAACAAAAACGTTTATCAAACGTTGCAGTAGACGCAGTTTTTGATAGTATCTCAATTGCAACGACATTTAAAGAAGAATTAGAAAAATATGGGGTTATTTTTTGTCCTATCTCAGAAGCTATTAAAATTTATCCTCATTTAGTAAAACAGTTTTTAGGTACCGTAGTACCTTCTGGAGATAATTTTTTTGCTGCATTAAATTCAGCTGCATTTACAGATGGGTCATTTTGTTATATTCCAAAAAATTTAAAATGCCCTTTAGAATTATCAACATATTTCCGTATTAATAATAAAGAAGCAGGGCAATTTGAACGTACTCTAATCGTAGCAGAAGAAGGAAGTTACGTTAGTTATCTTGAAGGATGTACAGCTCCACAATATGATACTAATCAATTACATGCAGCTATTGTAGAGTTAATTGCATTAAAAAATGCAGAAATAAAATACTCAACGGTACAAAATTGGTATGCAGGTGATAAAAATGGAATCGGTGGAATTTATAATTTTGTAACCAAACGTGGTTTATGTATAGGAGAAAATTCGAAAATATCCTGGACACAAGTTGAAACAGGATCTGCTATTACTTGGAAATACCCTAGTTGTGTTTTAATTGGGAATAAATCTCAAGGAGAGTTCTATTCAGTAGCTTTAACAACTAATATGCAGCAAGCGGATACAGGCACTAAAATGATCCATGTTGGTTCTAATACGAAAAGCCAAATAATTTCGAAAGGAATATCCGGCGGTTTTTCAAAAAATAGTTATCGTGGGTTAGTCAAAATCGGGACAAAAGCTTTAAATAGTAGAAATTTTTCTCAATGTGATTCACTTTTATTTGGTGCTGATGCTCAAGCAAATACTTTCCCTTACATACAAGTACAAAACTCAACTTCTAAAATAGAGCATGAAGCTTCTACTTCAAAAGTTGGCGAAGAACAGCTTTTTTATTTATTGCAGCGTGGTATTAATGCGGAAGATGCTGTTACATTAATACTAACTGGTTTTTGTAAAGTTGTTTTTGACGAGTTGCCTATTGAGTTTGCTTCAGAAGTTGAGCATTTATTACGTATAAAATTAGAAGGGAGCGTAGGATGAGCCAGAATAATAAAGTCCCACTTTTAGAAATTAAAAATTTACATGCAAATATTGATGATAATAAAATTTTAAAAGGCGTTAATTTATCTATTTTTGAGGGAGAAATACATGCTATAATGGGAACAAATGGTTCTGGAAAGAGTACTCTTTCAAAAGTAATTGCAGGTCACCCTTCTTATAAAGTTACAGAAGGAGAAATTTTATTCCAAGGACAAAATATTTGTGACTTAGACCCAGATTTACGTTCTCATTTAGGTTTATTTTTAGCATTCCAATATCCAGTAGAGATTGCGGGAGTAGATAATCAAGAATTTCTTCAAGCGATCTATAATGCAAAACAAGTCTCAATGAATTTACCAAAAGTAAACCCCTTGTTTTTTTATGAATTGTTAAGAGAAAAATTAAAAATGGTTAAATTAGATGAAAGCTTTATTTCTAGAAATGTAAATGAAGGGTTTTCAGGAGGGGAGAAAAAACGAAATGAAATTTTACAATTTGCTTTATTAGACTCAAAATTAGGGATTCTTGATGAAACAGATTCAGGTCTAGATATTGATGCATTGAAATCTATCTCTGAAACAATTAATACATTAATGGAAAATAAAAGTAAAAGTGTTATTCTGATTACCCACTATAAAAGATTATTAGAATATATACGACCAGACTTTATTCATGTTATGCAAGATGGACAAATTATTAAAACAGGTGATGCCAGTCTAGCAAATTTATTGGAAGAAAAAGGTTACGACTGGTTAAAGCCTATCATGAAATAAAAATATATTACTATTTAAATATTGTCAAAACACAATTATATATAGTAACAATTCTATTTTGGTATTGGTATTTAGTTAAATCATTTAAAATGAAAGATTTAACCAAATATCAAAAGATAAAATTACAGCCTAGCTTTTTAAAAAGTTTTCAGATAAATTTAAATAAAAAAGACTTAAATAATATAGTTTTAATTTAATATCCTTTAAAGCTATAATCAATTAAGTAAATATAATGTATAATGAATAGTTAGTCAAAATAGAGATAATTCCTCAGTAGCTCAGTGGTAGAGCAATCGGCTGTTAACCGATTGGTCGTAGGTTCAAATCCTACCTGGGGAGCTTTTTTAATTATTAGTTTATTAGGGTTTTCAATTTATTCCTTAGATTATACAAAGGTTATACAATATTTGGTTAAGAAGAAATATTATTTAGTTAGATAGGTATCTTATCCATTATAAGAACAACAACCAAAAGTTTTAAGAATTTTATAACCAAAATAAATTAGCTGATTAGGCAAGTCTGATATTAATCATTTTATTTAAAATTTTTCTATTATCTACTTTATTATTCCTTGCAGTTAATACTTAGTAATTAACGTATGAGTATTGCAATTGGACAAACAGAGCGTAGTGGGTTATTTGACCTTGTAGATGACTGGTTAAAAAGAGATCGTTTTGTTTTTGTAGGTTGGTCAGGGTTACTTCTATTTCCTTGTGCTTATTTATCATTTGGAGGCTGGTTTACTGGAACAACTTTTGTTACTTCATGGTATACACATGGATTAGCAACTTCATATTTAGAAGGTTGTAATTTCTTAACGGCAGCAGTTTCAACACCATCTAATAGTATGGGACATTCCCTTTTACTTTTATGGGGACCAGAAGCTCAAGGTAATTTGACACGTTGGTTCCAAATTGGTGGTCTATGGGCTTTTATTGCGCTACATGGATCATTCGCACTAATTGGGTTTTGCTTACGTCAGTTTGAAATTGCTCGTTTAGTTGGGATTCGTCCTTATAACGCGATAGCTTTTTCGGGACCGATTTCAGTTTTTGTTTCTGTTTTCTTATTATATCCATTAGGACAAGCGAGTTGGTTTTTTGCTCCAAGTTTTGGAGTAGCAGCGATATTCCGTTTTTTATTATTTTTACAAGGGTTCCATAACTGGACATTAAATCCATTCCATATGATGGGTGTAGCTGGTATCCTAGGTGGTGCATTATTATGTGCTATCCATGGTGCTACTGTAGAAAATACTCTATTTGAAGATGGAGATGCTGCGAATACTTTCCGTGCATTTACACCAACACAATCAGAAGAAACTTATTCTATGGTAACAGCAAACCGTTTTTGGTCACAAATTTTTGGAGTAGCTTTTTCAAACAAGCGTTGGTTACATTTTTTTATGCTTTTTGTACCTGTAACAGGTTTATGGACAAGCGCTATTGGGATTGTAGGACTTGCTCTTAATTTAAGAGCTTATGATTTTGTATCACAAGAGCTTCGTGCGGCTGAAGATCCAGAATTTGAAACATTCTATACTAAAAATATTTTATTAAACGAAGGTATCCGTGCTTGGATGGCTGCACAAGATCAGCCACATGAAAACTTTGTATTCCCTGAGGAGGTTCTACCACGTGGAAACGCCCTTTAATATTGTAGCAGGTAGAGACATTGAATCTACAGGTTTTGCTTGGTGGTCTGGTAATGCTCGTCTTATTAACGTATCTGGTAAATTATTAGGTGCACATGTAGCACATGCAGGTATCATGGTTTTTTGGACAGGTGCGATGACGTTATTTGAAGTTTCTCATTTCATCCCCGAAAAACCTTTATACGAACAAGGTTTTATTTTAATCCCTCATTTAGCAACTTTAGGTTGGGGTGTAGGTCCTGGTGGAGAAATTGTAAGTACTTACCCATACTTTGTGGTTGGAGTTGTACATTTAGTTTCTTCAGCTGTACTAGGTTTTGGTGGTATTTACCATTCCTTAATTGGTCCAGATACATTAGAGGAATCATTCCCATTTTTCGGTTATGATTGGCGTGATAAAAATAAAATGACATCTATTTTAGGAATCCATTTAATCTTTCTTGGTTTAGGTGCTTTACTATTTGCTTTCCGAGCTATGCCAGGTAATCTATTTAGCTATGGATTATACGATACTTGGGCACCTGGTGGGGGAGATGTTAGATTTATTGATAATCCAACTATAAATCCTTTTATTATTTTTGGATATGTATTTAAATCACCATTTGGTGGTGATGGTTGGATTGCTTCAATTGATAATATGGAAGATCTTGTAGGTGGTCATATATGGGTAGGTGCGCTTTGTGTTATTGGTGGTGTATTCCATATCGTAACTAAGCCATTTGCGTGGGCACGTAGAGCATTTGTTTGGTCTGGGGAAGCTTATTTATCTTATAGTTTAGCTGCTTTATCTATTATGGGTATAACTGCTTCTATTTTTGTATGGTATAACAATACTGCTTACCCAAGTGAATTCTTTGGTCCTACTGGTCCAGAAGCTTCTCAAGCACAAGCATTTACTTTCTTAGTGAGAGACCAACGATTAGGTGCAAATATTGCTTCTGCGCAGGGACCTACTGGTTTAGGAAAATATTTAATGAGATCACCTAGTGGTGAGATCATATTTGGTGGTGAAACAATGCGTTTCTGGGATTTACGTGCTCCATGGGTAGAACCTTTACGTGGTCCTAATGGTTTAGATATTAATAAAATCAGAAATGATATCCAACCTTGGCAAGAACGTCGAGCAGCAGAATATATGACTCATGCTCCATTAGGGTCTTTAAATTCTGTTGGTGGTGTAGCTACTGAAATAAATTCTGTAAACTATGTATCACCTCGTTCTTGGTTAACGACATCTCACTTTTTCTTAGGTTTCTTCTTATTAGTTGGTCATTGGTGGCATTCTGGTCGTTCAAGAGCTGCTGCTGCAGGTTTTGAAAAAGGTATAAACCGACAAACAGAGGCTGTACTTTCAATGCGTCCAATTGATTAGTTTAATTTTTCTAACAATAATTAAACTTACGGATAAGAAAATTTATTAAGTTTTCTCTATCCAACTTTAATTATTGTTGAACATTATAATTATAAATGTTAAAAGATTTTAGGCATTTTTATATTAATAAAAATGGATAAAGTTTTTTAACAATAATTTTTATCTCATTTTCTTCATTAACATTAACATAACCTGTTGATGTAAGTGTACCTTCAATTATTAAATAATCTTTGTTTTTATAGTATTTTACAAAATCACCTTTATGATCACCCCAAAGTAAAAGTGTTAATTCATTTCTAGAATTTTTTTGTCTAAGAGATGGAAATTTTACTTTTATTTCCATAGATTGACATTCTTTATAAATTAAATGGACTGGCTTTTCAATAACTTTTACAACAAAAATAGCATGATTCATATTTTCTTTATTAAATGTATTAAATGATAGACGTTTGATTTTTTTTGATTTGACCAGCATTTAATTTTTCTAAAAGAGTAAGCATCATTTCAAAGTATTCTCGGAAATAAAAATCTAATTCTAATACTTCTTTTTTATTAATATCTAATGAATCATATGTATCTTGGATTGAAGATCTAAAACTTTGAGTATTATTTATTACTTCAATAAATGCTAAACGATCACTAATTTTCAGACTCCACTCAAAAAACCCTGTTATTTGTCTAAAAAGTTTTAAAAGGAATACAGGAACTATTTGAGTTTTTGCCTTTTGCCCAGATAGTTTTTCACAAAGTTGAATAATTTCCTCTGATTTCCAAGCTTGAGAGCTTCCCGTAGCAAATATTTTATTTTCGGTTTCTTTAATGGATAAACTTTTTATACAAAAAAATGCAGCATCTTGAGTATCTATATAAGCAATTGTTGGTGATTCTAATGTAACTAAAATAGATTTTTGCTCTAAAATAGGTATTGCATATTGATAAATAAGTCCTTGAAAAAAGCCAGCATATTTAAAAATAGTAAATGGTATGGTTGAACTTTTTATAAACTTTTCTATCCTATATTTCATTTGCATTAAAGTTATATAAGGATACTTCTCCGAATTCAAAATTGACAAAAATATAAAACGTTTTAGTTGAGCATATTTTGATAATTCGATTACGATTAATTTACCATACCAGTCTACATGTATTAATTCAGTATTATCTTCAGGTTTTGTAGTTGAGGCATCAATTATAGCTGTTACACCTTGAAAGGAAAGGGGTAAAGTTTCTGGGATGGTTAAGTCACCATAAACTAATTCAGCTCCCCATTCTTTTAAAAAATTCGCGGCTCTTTTATTACGAACAATACAACGAACTTGAAAACCATTCTCTAAAGCTTTCCTAACAATTTGTCGACCTAAGGTTCCGGTTCCTCCAAGAATAAGTAGTGTCATAAATAAGTTTTTTTTTTGTAAATTTTTAAGACTTGTGTCAGATATCAGATAGAGTTATAGTATAATACTATATTATTCTCTATACAGATAGTATAGTAAAATAGAAAAAATCGATACTCTTTTGTTATACTTTACTCTAGAACCATTTATAGAAATATCAATTTTTATTATACATTATAAGCTATATGCTAGAGTAAAACAAATTGGTTCTTTAACACAATTAGATTAGAGAATTAATTTGTTTTATAAATCTTATTTTTGTTAAACTAAATGTGTACTTTTTTAATCATCCTGGTTTCATAATAGAATTTTTATTAAGAAGAGTGTCAATAAAATAAATAAATAAATAAATAAAAGGACTAATAAATGGTTTTTTGGGATAATTTATTACGTTATCCAAGATTTTTTATATCTTCAATACTGGGATTAATTTTAATATTATTAACACCTATTATTGAACAATTGAAAAAGTTTAATGATAAGAAAATAATAATTTTTTTTTTAATAAGTATTTTAATTACTTTATTTTCCATTTTAAAAGAAATGTTGAGTATAGAGTAAATTAATTTATTACACTTACTTTATTATTATATTTAAAAATAATTAATTTATGACAACTCAAAAATTTTTTAACTTAATGCCCTACTATGGGGAAAATCCTGAACTAGAATTAAAATCAAACGAACTAGAACCAACAGAAAAAGGAGAACAACAAATATATTATTTTTCAAAAAGTCCTTTCCGCAATACCCAAATGAAATATTCTAAGAAGAATTATTTTAAAAGACGTAGTTCACGACGTGGAGAATTGGATCGCAATCAAAGATTTAAGTCATCTGAACTTGGATTACAACAGATACCTAAAAAAGGTTATTCTAACCAAAATTCAAGTATTGTCGAAAAGACAAATAGAAAAAAAATTGATCTTTTTAAAGATATCAAAGAAATTGAAGAGAAAAGTTTATATATTCATAGTGGAGCATTTGCTCTTTTTGATACATTAGTCCGTAGTGAAATCCATTCAGTTTTTGGATACCCTGGAGGAGCAATATTACCTATCTATGATGAATTATTTTTTTGGGAAGACCAAAAATTTATTAAACATTATCTTGTGAGGCATGAACAAGCCGCAACCCATGCTGCAGATGGTTTTAGTAGATCTAGTGGACAAGTTGGTGTTTGTTTTGCTACATCAGGTCCAGGTGCAACTAATTTAGTTACTGGTATTGCAACTGCTTACTTAGATTCAATCCCTATGATAGTTCTGACTGGGCAAGTAGGAACTCAATTCCTTGGGACTGATGCTTTTCAAGAAATTGATATTTATGGAATAACATTATCTCTAGTTAAACATTCTTATGTTGTTTTGGAATCTAGGTTTATGTCTCAAATCCTTGCAGAAGCAATATATGTCTCTCAAAATGGAAGACCTGGTCCAGTTTTAATTGATATACCAAAAAATGTAGGTTTAGAAAAAATAAAAAGGTTTATCCCCTGCTATGCAACAACTGTGCATAAGGTCTTAGGTTGGAGATATAAATTTAAAAATCAAACTGACAAAATAAGAATGGCCTTACAGAGACTTTCAGAATCTTCAAGGCCTTTATTATACATTGGTGGTGGAGTTGTAAGCTCCCAAGCGGGCCGTCAATTAGCGCGGTTTGCTTATCGCTACCAAATCCCTGTAACAACAACCTTAACAGGAAAAGGAGCGTTCAATGAAAATAATAGATTATCTTTAGGTATGCTAGGTATGCACGGCACTGTATATGCCAATTTTTCAGTAGCAAATTGCGATTTATTAATCGCGGTTGGTGCCAGGTTTGATGATAGAGTTACTGGAAAATTACAAGATTTTGCTTGCAAAGCTTTTATTATCCATATTGATGTTGATGAGGCAGAAATTGGTAAAAATAAAAATGTTGGCATTGGTATTGTAGGTGATATTAAAAAAATCTTAACAAAGTTTCTATTATTGATGGATCGACCAGAACATAGATGGCTGAAGAAACCTCTTCGCAAAGAATTTAAAAAATGGTATAAAAAGACCATAGAATGGAAGCAGGAATTTCCATTATTACCAATTCCTGGAGATTATTCATTATTGCCTAAAACCGTTGATGATGTTTTATTACCTCAAACTGTTATTAAAACGTTAACAGATATTAGACCTTATGCAATAATTACTACAGATGTTGGACAACACCAAATGTGGGCTGCACAATATACAAAATGCAAACGACGTAAATGGTTGTCTAGTGCTGGTTTAGGTACCATGGGGTTTGGCTTACCTGCTGCTATTGGTGCAGCTGTGGCTTACCCCAAAGAAGATATTATTTGTATTACTGGTGACTCTAGTTTTCAAATGAATTTACAAGAATTAGGGACAATTTCTAAATATAAATTAAGGATTAAAATTATTATTATTAATAATCATTGGCAAGGAATGGTACGTCAATGGCAAGAAACATTTTACGAAAGTCGCTATTCTCACTCCAATATGGTAGAAGGGGCACCAAAATTTGATGTACTTGCAAATGCTTATGGTATTAAAAGTATGTATACTGAACGCCAATCAGAAATATGGCCTACATTACGTGATACTTTGGAGGGGCCTGAACCTGTTCTACTTGAATGTAATGTTCTAGAAGATGAAAATTGTTACCCTATGGTTGAACCTTCAAAATCAAATAGTGAAATGGCTTTGTCAAGAAAACTTTCAACAACAATAGAAGGTTTAGTTATAGATAAAGATGAAGAAGCAAAAAAACTCAACTAGAGTTAAGGAAAATCATAAAAGGAAAAAAAAGAGAGGAGAAGCCTCTCTTTAAAATTATATTTATTTATTTTTAAGCAAGTCTTGAGTAATATTCAATAACCAACATATCATTGATTTTAAATCTAAGATCTTTACGTTTTACTAAATTTAGAATTTTACCCGTTAATAATTTTTGGTCGAATTCCAAGTGACTATTTAAAACATTATCATTTAAAGTTGCATTTTCTCCTTGATTCAAATTTGATTTAATTAATGCTATTGTTTTAGGGTTTGTAGAAAAACTAATAGAATCATTTGGTCGGCATTGAAAACTAGGTATATTAACTCTTTTTTTATTTATTAGGACATGTCCGTGGTTAACAATTTGTCTTGCAGCAGGAATTGTTGGAGCTAATCTCAAACGAAAAATAATATTATCTAGTCTCATCTCTAAAAGTTGCATTAATAAAAAACCTGTTAAACCTTTTCTTCGTCTTGCTTCCTTAACATATCTTAATAATTGCGATTCAGTTATCCCGTAATTATAACGTAATTTTTGTTTTTCATTCAATCTAATCTTGTAAGCTGATGCTTTTGGAGTTTTCTGGTCATTTGTCTCTTTTCCTTGTGCATTCTGCTTTTTTAGTACTACTTTTCTCGTTAAACCTGGTAAATCACCAAATCTTTTAATGATTTTCAAACGTGGTCCTCTATAACGTACCATTTTAATTATATTGATGTTTTTAAATTTAAATCAATTTACTAATAAACTTAAAAGAATTATAAATAGCGGTATTAAAACTTGTTTCTTATATTATGAAATAGTAAAATATTCCTATAGGGCTTGTAGCTCAGTGGACTAGAGCGCGTGGCTACGAACCACGGTGTCGGGGGTTCGAATCCCTCCTAGCTCAGAGAATATTATTTATAGATCCTTTTTGGGGTATAGCCAAGTGGTAAGGCAGTGGACTTTGACTCCGCCATTCGTAGGTTCGAATCCTCCTACCCCAGTTATTTTTTATTTGAATCAAACTAAATTAAAAAGCTGTAATGTTTCAGCGGAAGTTAAAATTTGTGAAGAAACCGAAACCATCTCATGATACTTTGTTTGATTAATACTTAAAAAAAAGCTCTTTTGAAGTTCCTGTTTTAAGCTTTTATTTAAAGCCTTTGCGATTACTCTTTGTTTACCATTGTTTATGTAGTACAATAAATTATCTTTGGATTTATGACCAGTTGTTTTATTTTGTAGTTGTATATTTAATTGTTTGGTCGAAAATATATTACAATAAATAAAAAAGAATATAATATTTTTATAAAAAATTTTAAGACTTTTAGATAAAATTTAAACATGGATTTTTTTAGTAATAAAAATAGCTTATAGAGTTTAATAAATTTTTTATTAAATTCTATAGACTATTTTTATTTTTTTATATTAAAATTTAGCCAAAAGTTCAAACTTCAATTTTGAGCTATCTCTTATTAACTTTGTTATACTCTCTACTTCGTTAACATTTAATAACCAATAATTTATTATATCAGTATAAGCATTTAATATATCAATTGAATCATCTTTTGACATCCAAGGCTTATAGGATAATTCTTCTTTTAATAATTGCCACCCATTCTCTCTAGGCCAAAAAAAAAATGTAGTTATGGGGAATGTACGATTATTTTGGAGTTTTTTATCCAGAGCTAACCCTAGATAGTTTTTGCTCCAAATAATTTTAAATACATAGACACTCTTATTTAACATCAATAAATTACCTATATTTTATTTTAAAATCCAGAAGACTTTCTTAATAAATTTTTAACAACTTCTGTAGGTTGAGCACCATTAGCTAATCTAAGAATTGTTCGTTCACGATTAATATGGAAAGTTTTATCCATTGGGTTATAAAACCCTAATTCCTCTAATACTTTTCCATCTCTTTTTGTTCTAACATCCATTATCACAATTTTATAAAAAGGTTGTTTTTTACGCCCACCACGTTTAAATCTTATTTTTAACATTTCTAATATAAATTTTATTATAATATATCTAATTTCCCTTCTTAAAAAATGGGAGGTTCTGTAAAAGTAATAGACTCTAATGTTCTTATAATCCACTCAAGGAAGATAAATGCACACATAGAAGACATATCCATACCTAGTACAGTAGGTACTATGTCATCAAATTCTTTTAAGAAAAAATCTGTAGCATGTAATAATGAATACATTGGGTGAATATACGGATTAATATTGGGGAACCATTGTATTGATAAACGTAAAGTTAAAATCCAATAATACTGCCTTAGTCCTGCTACCATGGCTGTCACCAAAAGATTTAACATTTCTGCTCTTGTATAATCATTTGGGTTAAGTGATGGCCATTCGAATGATGCTACTACCATTAACATTAAGGTGTCTGTCATAACATTTATATTAATTTATTTTTAATTATTTAATAAGAACTTAAGGAAAAAAACTTAAAACTATTTAATACTCTTACCTACATTAATTATAGTTTCAATATATAAATTGTGTCAATTTTTAGTACTCTGCCAAATTTTTTTTTGGGAGTTTTTGTTTTCCTAAATTATAAGAACTGTGTTATTATATTTAATATAATTTTAATGGCAATTTTTTATATAATCCTAATATTACTTTCCTATGAATAATAATTTTAAAAAATCTAATGATTATGAATCTAGATGGGGGTTTTACTTAGTTAGTGAAGTTTTAAATGGTCGTGTAGCAATGGTTGCATTAGTAATAATAATATTACTTGAAATTTTTACTAAAAGAACATTATTAACTATATTATCAACTTTAATTAGTTAAGAATT